AGTATATAAAATCGGGATTGAGTTAAAAATTAAGATAAAAACGGCTGTTTTTTTTTGGGGCAATTTCGTCGGTAAATGCAGCCCTCAAATAAAGTAGTAATTTTTTCGTAGTGTGGAGTTGGATGGGCGTTTTTTATAATCTTTTATCTGTGTGTAAATAAAAAATAAAACGGTGATAATTAAAATATTTTCTTATAGGAATTCGGGTTTATAATTTTATTATAGAGAAGTGGTATTGATTTTGGTTAAAATTTAAAAAAACGGGTTAAAAAATGAAATTACAACGGGATTTCTTTAATAAAAGTTAATGGGTTTTTCAGCAATGAGGAAAAGTATGTATAACAAGCATTAAGAGATGTATCCATATAGGAGAAAGTGCTAGACCAAGAATATAGCTCCACCTGGACTAATGGTCTACCCCGGAGAGGGGTGACGGTAACGGGCATATATGGGTGTCAGGTGAAAGGTACCTATAAAAAAACCAACCAGGGGTGGAACAGGCATACGTGATAAGAACATGAGGTGAAATGTACCAGTATAAAGGGTGCGACCATAGGCCTTGGAAAGAGCAAGTAAGGCGGGGTGGTTCCGGACCATTGAGATGCCCTTGAAGGTGTAACCAGCGGCCTTGGAAAGGACATAAACGGGAGGAGTTACAGTATATGGACGTGAAAAGCGGGACTGTATGCTTGAGGTGAAAGGATAGAGGATTTCACGGGAAGGGTTAAATCACGGGACACCCATTTGAAGTGGATAGCCATGGTTACTAATAACGGACAACCTCTGTTAAATAGAACGACCAGAAAATGAGGAGGAGAAATTATGTTAGTGAGCCAGTTTTATATATAATTAATTAAAGTCATATTCTAGTTTATTAGGCGTGAGGCAAAACGATTAATGTATTATTATACATAGCGATATGAGGACCCTATATGTAAAGAGTACATATAAGGCCGAATTTCGGGACCCATATTATGGGGGGGGTAGGGGGGGGTCCTAGGAGAGTATTTTTTTATGTGGTTGGGATAAGCGATTTGCTCTAAGGAATGTCCGGCTTTGGTTTACAAAAACAATGCTTTAAGGTTTAAGCTATTAGAGCAGGTGAAATTTGAGATTTTATTTTCTATTAGGCCTAGCAGCGGGTTTATTATAAAGAATAAGAAGTAAAGGATTGAGGCTAGCTGGCCAATTTCTGTGAAAGGGGGTTCTACTGGTTTAGTGGCTGTTCAGGTAATAATGATAAATGTTGTAATGAAGGTTCAGAATGTGAGTTGTATGAGAGGTCGGAATATTATAGAGCGGGTGTGGGAGGTATGAGTGAATGGGTTTGTGAATAGAATAGCGATAGATAGGATAAGGGCAAGGGCTCCTCCGAGTTTGTTTGGAATTGATCGGAGGATCCCGTAGGCGAATAGAAAATACCATTCTGGTTTAATGTGTTGGGGTGTGATTAGCGGGTTGGCTTTTGAGAAGTTTTCTGGATCATTTAGGATGTTGGGGTATAATGAGAGGATGATGAGTAGTAGAGAAACTATTATTGTTAATATAAGGGTGTCTTTGTAGGAGTGATAAGGATGGAAGGGTATTTTGTCGATATCTGAGTTTGTTCCTAATGGGTTGTTAGAGCCTTCGTTATGTAAGAGTAAGATATGGATTGAGGATAGAGAGATAATAGTGAATGGGAGGATAAAATGTAGGGCGAAAAAACGGGTTAATGTTGGATCATTGATTGCGAAGCCACCTCATAGTCAGGAGGTGAGGGTGTTTCCGAGATATGGGATGGCGGTTAGGAGGTTTGTAATTACTGTTGCTGCTCAGAATGATATTTGGCCTCATGGTAATACATAGCCGAAGAAGGCAGTGGCTATTAGGATAATTAAGAGAGTAGTGCCCGATAGTCAAACTTCTTTATTTAGATAGGAGCCGTAATAAATGCCTCGTGCGATGTGGGTGTAGATACAAATGAAAAATAAGGATGCGCCGATGGCATGTGTATTTTGTATGATTCATCCGTATGGTACGTCTCGGGAGATGTGTATGATTGATGAGAAGGCTAAATTAATATTGGCTGTGTAGTGGATTGCTAGGAAGAAGCCGGTGGTGGTTTGAATTATTAGGCAGATAAGTAGTATGGATCCAAAGTTTCATCAGGTTGAGATGTTTGATCCTACTGGGAGGAGGTTAAATAGTGTGAGTATGTGTTGGTGTAGCATGTTTTTGTAGTTGATATACAACGGTGGTTTTTCAGGCCGCAGGACTCAGAAGAGTAAAAATAATGTTTTTTATGGAGTATCTGTTTTATTTTATTTTGGTATTAGTGTTTTTTGGTGTTGTAGTTTTAAGCTTTACTACTGTTTCTTATCAAGGGGTAGTCTCTCTGATGGGCATCTCTTTTTTTTGTTGTATTGCTATGGTTTTAATGGGTTGTACTTATGTAGCGTTGGTAATGTATATTGTGTATTTAGGGGGGTTGGTTGTGGTTTTTGGTTATTGTGTGAGTGTGGAAAAGGGGGAGGGGGCTGTTGTTGGATTTGGTGGGTTTTGATATTTTTTTGTATTGGTAGGTTGTGGGGTGGTGGTAGGTGTGTTGATATTGATTTTGGGGGGGTTGGGGCAGGGTTTATTAACTTATTATGGGTGGGAGGGCTGAGTGCATTTAGAGGTGAATGGGCAAGGTATTTTTTATTGTGATGGTGGGGTTGGGTTGATGGTGTGTGTTTGGGCTCTGATTGTGGCCTTGTTTTCTGTTTTGGCGATTTTAGGTTGGACTCGGTTGGGTGGATTCCGTCCTTTTAGGGGAAGTTGAGGAGTAGGAAGGTAAGGAGGGAAAGGGTGAAGGTGGTTATATAATTTTTGATTATATTTTTTTGTTGTGTTGAGAGTTGAATTAAGTGGGTGAGCGTTTTTGAGAGGCCTTTGGGGCCGTAGTTTTCTAGGGCTCATAGATCTATTAGTTCTGTTGAAATCAGCTGGCTTGATTTTAGTGTGTTTATTGTTACGGTTCGATGTGGGATGTTGAAGAATGCTAGTTGGTTGAAAAATAGGTTAATTGTTTGTGGTTTTTGGGGGGGGAGTAGTAGAGTTGTTTGTATGAGGTCTTTTGATAAGATGATTCCAAGGGTTGTTATGATTAGTGCTATAAATTTTACTGTTTTTGGTATTGTTGTTATTGTGGAGGTTTGTATTATGGGTAATTTAGTAAGGCTGCCGAGGATAATAGATATAATAGTGAGGCGTATTAATGGGAAGATAATATTTTTAGTTTCTTTGTGGGTTTTAGTGGTGGTGCGTGTTGGTCCTGTTAGGGTTAGAATAATGATTTGTGTGCTGTAGACGGCAGAAAGGGTTGTTGCAATTAATGTGATTGTTAGGGCTCATAGGTTTACGTGTGAATTAGCTATGGTTTCGATAATGGTGTCTTTTGAGTAGAACCCGGATAGGAAGGGTATTCCTATTAGTGAGAGGCTGGCGATTATGATGAATGATGAGGTTATTGGTATGGTTTTTAGTAGGCCGCCTGTTGTTCGAAGATCTTGTTCATTGTTTAAGTTGTGGATTAATGAGCCAGAGCATAGGAAAAGGAGGGCTTTGAAGAAGGAGTGGGTGGTTATGTGGAGGAAGGCAAGGATGGGTTGATTTAGTCCTAGTATTGTTATTATTAGGCCTAATTGGCTTGTAGTTGATAGTGCAATGATTTTTTTGATGTCGTGTTGTGTAATTGCAGCTGTGGCTGCGAATATGGTTGTTGTTGCTCCGAGGATTAGGCATATTGTTTTAATGGTGGTGCTGTTGTTGAGGATGGGGTAGAGTCGGATCAGTAAGAAGACTCCTGCTACGACTATAGTGCTGGAGTGGAGGAGAGCTGATACAGGTGTGGGTCCTTCTATTGCTGCTGGTAGTCATGGGTGGAGGCTAAATTGTGCGGATTTTCCGGTGGCGGCAGCTATTAGGCCTAATATTGGGATTAGATTGATTGTTTTGTATTGAATTAGTAGTTCTTGTATGTTTATTGAGGAGAAAGTTATAAGTCAGGTAGTGGTAAGGATTAGTCCGATATCCCCGATTCGATTGTAGATAATGGCTTGGAGGGCTGCTGTGTTGGCATTTGATCGTGCGTTTCATCATCCAATTAGGAGGAAGGATATAATCCCTACCCCTTCCCATCCAATAAAGAGTTGGTATATATTGTTAGCTGTAATAATGATTATTATTGTAATTAGAAAGGTGATTAAGTATTTGAGAAATTTGTTGATGTTGGGGTCAGAGATTATATATCAGATAGAGAATTCAATGATAGATCAAGTGACAAATAGGGCTATTGGAATAAAGGTAAGGGATAGTGTGTCGAGTATGATGGAAATGTTAATGTTTTCTGTGGGGGTTGTGATTAGGGGTAGTAATACTATTGTCAGTTCATTGTTGTTGTTTAGTGTAGTATTGAGGGGGATCATGCTAATTATGAATATTAATATTAAGGTGTGTTTGGTATTGTTTAGATTGTGTTTATGGAGGGGTTGGATTGTTAGGGCGATTAGTGAGAGGAAGATTGTTAGAACAATAGTTGGTGTTATTAGGTTCATTTTTCTATCACTTGGATTTGCACCAAGAGTTTTGGTGCCTAAGACCAGTGGAGGAACTATTCTCCTTTGATAGAAGAGAGGGCTGGTGTATTGCCAGATTGAAGAGTTAGCAGGTCTTCTGGACCTCTCGGTGTGTGAGGGTATCTATTTTCAGGGTCACAACTTGATATTTTTTTTAAATTACACACACTCTGATGACTAGTTCTGGCTTTAAGGAGATTAATATTAGTGGAAAGAGGTGAAGGGTTATTAGTAGGTGTTCTCGTGAGTGTGTTGGTTCTGTTTGGTTGTTAAGAGAGGTTGGTCCTATTTGTGTTGATAGGAACATGTGTAGGGAGTAGGAAGCGGTAATTAATATTGATAGTCCTAGCATGATGATTGTTGTCGGACATCAGTTGAATAAGGTTGATATAATAAGTAGTTCGCCTGTAAAGTTTAGGGTTGGGGGTGTGGCGATGTTTATAAGGTTGGTTAGTAGTCATCAAGTTGTGGCTATTGGGAGGATATTATGGAATCCTCGGGTGAGGATTAGGATTCGGGTGTGTGTGCGTTCGTAGGTTGTATTGGCTAGGCAGAATAGTGCTGAGGAAGTAAAACCGTGGGCGATTATTAGGGCTATTGCTCCTGAGAGTCCTCATGGTGTTTGAATAATGATTGTGGCTACTACTAAGCCTATGTGACTAATGGAGGAGTAGGCGATTAAGGATTTTAGATCGGTTTGTTGCAGGCATGTTAAGTTGGCTAGGATGGCTCCTCATAGGGCTAGTACAATGAATGGAATGAATATGTCTGTTTTTGTTGTAGGTAGTGTTTGTATCATGCGGATAATACCATATCCTCCGAGTTTTAGTAGGATTGCTGCTAGGGCTATTGAGCCGGCAATGGGGGCTTCTACATGGGCTTTGGGGAGTCAGAGATGTAGTCCGTAGATTGGTATTTTTGCTAAGAATGCGGTGAGGCAGGCTAGTCATAGTAGGAGGCTTGTTCATTGGTTGAGGGGGGGGAGTAGTTGAATGAAGGGGCTTGGGGTGTTTGTTGAGTTATTGATAAAGATAATTGCTATAAGTAGGGGTAGTGAAGTTGTTAGTGTGTATAGTATAAAGTATGTTCCTGCGGTTAGTCGTTCTGTTTGTTGTCCTCAGCGTGTAATGATAATTAGTGTTGGGATAAGGGTGGCTTCAAATATGATATATATAAGGGTTAGGTTGGAGGCTATGAAAGTTATTGAAATGAATAGTTGAAGGAGTGTGAGTGTTGCTAGAAATGTTCGTTGTCGTTGTAGTGGTTCCTTAGTTATTACATGTTGACTGGCAATGGTTATTAGTGGTAGGAGTCAGTAGGAGAGTGAGAGAAGGGGGGATGAAATGGTGTCTAGGTTTATAAGTGTGTTTGATTTAGGCTCTAGGAGTGTGAGGCTTAGAAGTGCTAGTAGGAACATATAGGAGGTTGTTGCTGGGTATAATATTTTAGGCTTGAGGGTGAGGACTGTGGGAATTAGTATTGTTGTTATTATAAGGGTTTTGAGCATTATAGTAGATTTAAGTTTTTTAGGAAGTCGCTTCCGTGGGTTCGTGTAATAGCGACGACTAGACTAAGCCCTACTGCTGCCCCGCAGACAGAGATGGTGAGTAGAATGATCGGTATTGGGGTTTGTGATAAGGCTGATGAAGTTGTGGTGTATATAACTAATAAGGTGAATAAGAGGAGCATCATTATTTCGATGCATATAAGTGCTAATATAAGATGTTTATGTTGTGTAGAGAAGCTTAGGATAGCAGTTATAAAGGCTACAGCGAGGGTTATTTTGATTAGTTCCATTATTGGGGCTTATAGTTAAGTTCTTTTGAGTCGAAATCAAATATCTGGTTAAGACTACCCCAACACTCTGTTCATTCTAATCCACCTTGGAGTCACTCATATATAAGGCCTAGTGTTAGAATGATTAGTAGGGCGGTGGTTAGAGTTGTGGTGGTGGTGGTTGGGTTTGTATTGGTGCTTCAAGGTATGGGTAGAAGGAGGATAATCTCTAGGTCAAATAAAATGAATAAGATAGCGATTAGGAAGAATTGGATAGAGATGGGGGAGCGAGCATTGCCTAGTGGGTCAAATCCGCATTCGTATGGAGAAAGTTTGTTAATGTCTGGTTTTTTTGGTATTATAGAGTTGATGGCATATACAAGGGTTGCTGTTGTTATAGATATAATAGTGAGGAGAGTTAGGCTGATTATTTCTTCCCGCTGGGACCTAATGCTTGGAAGGCATTTATACTCATATACTAAAGAAATATGAGCCTCATCAGTATACTGAGATATATAGGAATAATCAGACAATGTCTACGAAGTGTCAATATCAGATTGCGGCTTCGTATCCAAAGTGATGGGTTGTTGTAAAATGAAATTGGGTGAGGCGTGTTAGGCAAATTAGTAGAAAGGAGGTCCCGATTATTACGTGTAGGCCGTGAAAACCTGTGGCTACAAAGAATAGTGAACCGTATACGCTATCTGAGATGGTAAATGGTGTTTCTATATATTCTGAAATTTGAAGGGCTGTGAAGTATGTTCCGAGAGCAATGGTAATGGATAGTGCGTAGACAGCCTCCTTTTTGTTTCCTTTTATTATGGTGTGGTGTGATCATGTAATGGTTGCGCCAGATGAGAGGAGTACTGCGGTGTTAAGTAGGGGTACGTCTATTGGGTTTAGTGGGCTAATTCCACTTGGGGGTCATATAGCACCAAGTTCTGGGGTGGGTACAAGGCTAACATGGTAAAGGGTTCAGAAGAATCCAAGGAAGAAGAACACTTCTGATGTAATGAATAGGATTATGCCGTATCGTATGTTTTTTTGTACTCCTGGTGTGTGGTGTCCTTGGTAGGTGCTTTCTCGGATTACGTCTCGTCATCATTGAATGAGGGTAAGTGTGAGGGTGAGGAATCCTAATTTTAGTACTAGTGTTGTGGTTGTGTGGAATCATAGGGCTAGTCCTGAAGCTAGTAGTAGTGAACCTGCGGCTCCGGTTAGAGGTCAGGGGCTTGGATCGACTATATGGTATTGATGAAGTTGGTGGGTCATTATGTATTTTCTTGTAGATAGAGGGTGATTAGGAGTACAAAAACGTAGGCTTGGATACAGGCTACTGCTAGCTCTAGTAGTGTGAGGAAGAATAATAGGGTTAATGTGAGTGTGCTAATATAGGTGTAAGTGTTAATAAGGTTGATGGTGGCAGAGCTTACTATTGTTATAAGAAGGTGGCCGGCAGTGATGTTGGCTGTAAGTCGTACTCCGAGTGCAATGGGTCGTATTAATAGGCTGACTGTCTCGATTAGGATTATAAAGGGGATTAAGGGGGTTGGGGAACCTTCTGGCAGAAGATGGGCTAGTGTAGTGGAGAATTTATTATTTAAGCCGGTGATAATGGTGGCTAGTCATAAGGGGAGAGCTAGAGCTATGTTTGTTGATAGTTGGGAGGTTGATGTAAAGGTATATGGTAGTAGGCCTAATAGGTTGGATATGAGGAGTATAAGGATAAGGCTAGTTAGTAGAGGGGATCATTTTTGTCCTTTTGGGGTAAGTTGATTTGTTATATTTAGTATAAACACTTTTAAAAGTCAGGTAAAGGCGGTTGTTATGCGGTTTCCTATAAGTTTAGGTTTGTGATGGATTATGAAGAGGGGGATTAGGATTGATAGTGGTGCTGTTGGGAGGAGGGCGAGTTCAGGGCTTGTAAATTGTTCAAATATGTTTATGTTCATGGTGTGGGTGGTGTTGTTGATTGGTGTGGTCAGAGATTTTGTTTTTTTGGCTTGTTGGTTAGTATGAAAGTTTTAATTTTTAGTGTAATTATGATGATGGTCAGTCAGGTTCATAGGTAGGTTGTAAGGGTGTGTACAGTGTCTAGTTGGGGCATTCACTAAGGAAGGTGGCTTCCTCTTCAACTTAAAAGGCTGATGCTATATAAGCTTCTTAGTGATTGCTCGGTAACTAATCACTGTTCGAAGAAGCATAGAGGAATGGCTTCTGCTGCGATAGGTATAAAGCTGTGGTTGGCTCCGCAAATTTCTGAGCATTGGCCGAAAAATACTCCGGAGCGGGAAGTAGCTAAGGGAATTTGGTTTAATCGTCCTGGTACGGCATCTACTTTAACACCGAGGGATGGAATTGTTCATGAGTGGAGAACATCTTCTGCGGTTACTACAATTCGAGTTTGTAGTCCTGCTGGTATTACTAGGCGGTGGTCAACTTCAAGTAGGCGGGGTGAGCCTTTTGGGAGATTCTGTGTTTGTAGTATGTAGGAGTCGTATGAAATATGGGTCTCGTCTGAGTATTCATAGTTTCAGTATCATTGATGGCCGGTGGTTTTAATTGTAAGGTAGGGGTCGAATACTTCTTCTATTAGGTATAGGGAGCGGACTGATGGGAGGGCTGTCAGGATAAGAATTATAATTGGGGCGGCTGTCCATGCGGCTTCTAGTTGTTCTACTTCTTCTGATGGGTCGTTATGGGTGAAGGCTGTTGCGGTTGCAGTGATAGTAAATATTGAGACTACTAGTGTTATTAAACATGTGAGGAGGAGGACGTGATCATGTAGGAATACGACTTCTTCTATTGTTGGGCTTATAGCTTCTTGTAGTGATAGTTGGGCTGCGTATGGCATTGAGGGCCACAGATGCTGTGATTTGACTATGACAAAGTCACGTAATATGTTTACTAGGCTCTCGGGAGGAAAGCATAAGTGTGCGATTAACTTGAAATTAATAGGTGGCAGTTAAAGTCTGTCTCTTCTCGGGTCAGGGTCATTGCATATATGTGATGTATTCTCGGATTGGAGCATATGTGTTATTGGGTATAAAGGTGGGTTCAGTGTGGGTGTGGTAGGGGGGTGGTGTTCCGTATAGTCATTCGATATGGGTTTTTTTTCCTAGGTGGGGAATTGACTTACGTTTGAAAGCTAGTGCTTCTCAGATAATGAATAGTGATATAAGTACTGCGATTAGGGAAACTGTTGAACCGATTGATGATACGGTATTTCATAGTGTGAAGGCGTCTGGGAAGTCCGAGTATCGTCGGGGTATTCCGGATAACCCTAAGAAATGTTGTGGGAAGAATGTTATGTTGACACCTAAGAATATAACTCAGAATTGAGTTTTAGTTAGAGTTTGATTTAGTGAATACCCTGTGAATAGGGGGAATCAGTGGGTTAAGCCGCCTATAATGGCGAATACTGCTCCTATGGATAATACGTAGTGGAAATGTGCTACAACGTAATAAGTGTCGTGGAGTACAATGTCTAAGGATGAGTTTGCTAAAATAATTCCAGTTATCCCACCCACAGTAAATAGGAAGATGAACCCAAGAGCTCAGTAGATTGGGGTCTGTCATTTAATGTGTCCTCCGGCAAGAGTGGCTAGTCAGCCAAAGACTTTGATTCCTGTTGGTACTGCGATAATTATTGTAGCTGCTGTGAAATAGGCGCGGCTGTCAATATCTAGGCCAACAGTGAATATGTGGTGGGCTCAGACAACAAAGCCTAGGATTGCGATGGATATCATTGCTCAGATTATACTAGTATATCCAAATGTGTTTTTTTTTCCTGTATAAAAGGTAATAATGCTAGAGATGATGCCGAAGCCGGGTAGGATTAAAATATAGACTTCTGGGTGTCCAAAAAATCAGAATAGGTGTTGAAATAGGACTGGGTCTCCTCCTCCGCAAGGGTCAAAGAAAGTTGTGTTTAGGTTTCGGTCTGTTAGGAGTATGGTGATTGCTGCTGCAAGTACGGGTAGTGCTAGAAGCAGTATAATTGCGGTAATTATAACAGATCAGACAAAAAGAGGGATGTTGAATATTGGTATTGATTTGGGTTTTATATTGATACATGTAGTAATGAAGTTAATTGCGCCAAGAATAGAGGAGGCTCCGGCTAGGTGAAGGGAAAAGATAGCTAAGTCTACGGAGGGACCAGAGTGAACTAAGTTTCCTGAGAGGGGCGGGTAGACGGTCCACCCTGTTCCTGCGCCTGCTTCGACGTAAGAGGAGGATAATAGTAGAAGTAGTGCTGGGGGCAGGAGTCAAAAGCTTATGTTGTTTATTCGGGGAAAGGCTATATCGGGGGTCCCAAGTATTAATGGAATTAGTCAGTTTCCGAACCCTCCAATCATGATAGGTATAACTATAAAGAAGATTATGATGAATGCGTGTGCGGTTACTAGGACATTAAAGATCTGGTCGCTGCCAAATAGTGACCCGGGTTGGGTCAGTTCTATGCGTATTAGAATACTTAAGCCGGCCCCAACAAGTCCAGACCATGCGCCGAATATAAGGTATAAGGTTCCAATATCTTTGTGGTTAGTTGAAAATAGTCAACGGGTGATATACACAGGTAGTATGGCTGATTAAAGCGGTAAACTGTAAATTTACACATAGGTAATCCTTGCTGCCAAGCCTCGAGGTGTTTACATGTCAGACTGCAAATCTGAAGTCGGCCTCCGCCCGGGGCTTCTCCGTTTTTTTCTCCGCTCAAAAACGGAGAAGGTAGGTTAAAGTCCGATGGTTTGGACGACTAGCTGTTAATTAGTTTTTTGTGGGATCGAGGCCCACTAATCTAGAGAGCTTTAGTTTAGTTAAAATGTCTGTTTTGCAAGCAGGAGATGTGGTGGTTCTGCAAGCTCTGCAGAAACTAAAGTGTGCTTTTTTTGGAGCTTTGAAGGTTCCTAGTTTAATATAACTTAAGTTTCTATATGTTTGGTGAGAGGGGTAATAGTGGGATTGTTATGGTTCCAAGGGTGATTGAGGATAGTGAAAGATTCTTGTGTGGTGTTCGTCATTTTATTTGTGTGATGGATGTGTGGGGGGGTATAGTTATGGTTAGGGTGTAGGTTAGTCGGAGGTATATATAGAGGCTTGGTAGGGAGAATATGGCTATAAGGGTGGCTTCTGTGGTTAGGTTGAGGGCAGATATTTTGTTGAGAATTAATCATTTTGGTATAAAGCCTGTAAGGGGGGGAAGGCCTGCTAAGGATAGTGTGGTTATTAATATGATTAGTATTAGGTGTGGTGAGGTGGTTCATATAGTCCCTAAATCTTTAATGGTTGTTATTGATGATGTATTTAGTGTTAGTAGGATTGGGGTAATAGTTATTGTGTAGATTAAAAAGGTAAGGATGGAGATGTTTGGTGCTATGTGGATGGTTGCGAGGATTCAGCCCGTGTGGGCAATTGATGAGAAGGCTAAAAGCTTTCGGAGCTGGGTTTGGTTTAATCCGCCCATCCCTCCGATGAGGATGGATAGAATTGCTGATGAGCTTAAAATTGTTAGATTGGTGTTGTTATGGTTAATTATAAGGATTGTGAGGGGCGCAATTTTTTGTCAGGTTAGGATTGTTAGGGTTGTTGTGGTTGTTGTGCCTTGTGCTACTTCTGGGAGTCAGAAGTGGAAGGGTGCTGCAGCTATTTTCATTATTAAGGCTAATGTAATGATTTTTATAGTTGTAGCTTCTGTTGTTAGTTCAATTTCTCAGTTTGAGGTGTTTAGTGCGTTTATAGTTACCGCGAATAGGATAGCCATAGAGGCAAGGGTTTGTGTTAGAAAGTATTTTGTTGTTGCTTCTATTGCTCGTGGGTGGTGTGGTTTTGAGATGATTGGTATTATTGAGAGGGTATTAATTTCTAGGCAGGCTCAGGCTATTAATCAGTGTGTTGCCGTGGTAATTAGGGTGGTGCTTAAGATGATGCTGGTTGTGATAGTTATTAGGGCTGTTGGGTTGATTAGTAAAGGCCTGGTGGCGTTTTCGGGGTATGGGCCCGATAGCTTTAGTTTAGCTGACTTTACTTAGAAAGTATTATAGGGTAGTATTAGAAGTTTTGGGCTTCTCGGTCCAAGTTCAAATCTTGGTTTTCTAGTATTAAGGAGATGATTTGAACATCTGTGTTGAGGTTTTAAGCCTTTTGCATGGCCGTGCTTTGCTACCTTAATAATATATAAAATCGGGATTGAGTTAAAAATTAAGATAAAAACGGCTGTTTTTTTTTGGGGCAATTTCGTCGGTAAATGCAGCCCTCAAATAAAGTAGTAATTTTTTCGTAGTGTGGAGTTGGATGGGCGTTTTTTATAATCTTTTATCTGTGTGTAAATAAAAAATAAAACGGTGATAATTAAAATATTTTCTTATAGGAATTCGGGTTTATAATTTTATTATAGAGAAGTGGTATTGATTTTGGTTAAAATTTAAAAAAACGGGTTAAAAAATGAAATTACAACGGGATTTCTTTAATAAAAGTTAATGGGTTTTTCAGCAATGAGGAAAAGTATGTATAACAAGCATTAAGAGATGTATCCATATAGGAGAAAGTGCTAGACCAAGAATATAGCTCCACCTGGACTAATGGTCTACCCCGGAGAGGGGTGACGGTAACGGGCATATATGGGTGTCAGGTGAAAGGTACCTATAAAAAAACCAACCAGGGGTGGAACAGGCATACGTGATAAGAACATGAGGTGAAATGTACCAGTATAAAGGGTGCGACCATAGGCCTTGGAAAGAGCAAGTAAGGCGGGGTGGTTCCGGACCATTGAGATGCCCTTGAAGGTGTAACCAGCGGCCTTGGAAAGGACATAAACGGGAGGAGTTACAGTATATGGACGTGAAAAGCGGGACTGTATGCTTGAGGTGAAAGGATAGAGGATTTCACGGGAAGGGTTAAATCACGGGACACCCATTTGAAGTGGATAGCCATGGTTACTAATAACGGACAACCTCTGTTAAATAGAACGACCAGAAAATGAGGAGGAGAAATTATGTTAGTGAGCCAGTTTTATATATAATTAATTAAAGTCATATTCTAGTTTATTAGGCGTGAGGCAAAACGATTAATGTATTATTATACATAGCGATATGAGGACCCTATATGTAAAGAGTACATATAAGGCCGAATTTCGGGACCCATATTATGGGGGGGGTAGGGGGGGGTCCTAGGAGAGTATTTTTGTCAGAGAGTAGTTTAATTATTAAAATACTGGCTTTGGGGGCCAGAGATGGAGTATCCCTCTTTGAGTGGGAAGTGGGGTTGTTATACCCCTGTCTACTCTATCAAGGTAGTCCTTGTGTTCTCAGGCACACTTCCATTGGGGGGGGGTTCCGCAGAATGTTGTTGTTGTAAATAGGTTAAGTAGGCATATGGCTAGGGTGAGGGGTAGGTATTGTTTTCATAGTAGATGTATTAATTGATCGTAGCGAAATCGTGGGTATGAGGCACGGATTCAAAGAAAGAGGGTTGTTAGAATTATTGTTTTTGTTATTAGGTTAATTGTGAATAGTTCTGGGTTGGAGGCTCCTGGGTTTAAAAATATTATGGTTGAAAGGGTGTTTATTAGTAGGATGTTGGTATATTCGGCTAAAAATAGGAGGGCAAATGGTCCGGCCGAGAACTCTAAGTTGAATCCTGAGACAAGCTCCGACTCTCCTTCTGTTAGGTCGAAAGGGGTTCGGTTGGTTTCTGCTAGGGTAGAGGTGAATCATATTATGGCTAGTGGTCAAGAGGCAAATAGGAGTCAGAGATGTTCTTGTACTTCTGTGAAGGCGTGCAGTGAGTAACTTCCTGAAATAGTGGTTAGGGAAATAATGATTAGTCCTAGTGTTACTTCATAGGAAATAATTTGGGCTACAGCCCGTATTGCTCCTAAGAGCGGGTATTTTGAATTAGAGGATCATCCGGATCATAGGATGGTGTATGTGAATATACCTGATATGGCTATGATGAATAGTAGGCTAAGATTTATGTTGGTTAGTGCATTCGGTATTGGTATAGGTGCTCAGGAGATTAGGGCAATGGATAAGGCTATGATGGGGGATAGTGTGAATAAAATAGGAGATGATAAGGATGGTTTTGTTGTTTCTTTTGTAATTAGTTTTAAGCCGTCTGCGATGGGTTGTAGTAGGCCCATTGGGCCTACTAGGTTAGGGCCTTTTCGTAGTTGTATATACCCCAATAGTTTTCGTTCTAGAAGGGTAAGAAATGCGACTGCGATAAGGATAGGTAGGATGTAGAGTAGTGGGTTTATGATGTTAAGTAGAGTTGAGATTATTAAGGTGCGGTGGTCCTTAATTAACCTTATCTAGGTTTAGGGGTGATGTCCATTTATTAATGTTGTAATTTTCGTGGTTAAAGCATGCATGTGGTATTGGCTTTGCTACACCGATCCTTTCGTACTGGGTGAAGCGTTGCATAGATAGAAACTGACCTGGATTGCTCCGGTCTGAACTCAGATCACGTAGGACTATTAATCGTTGAACAAACGAACCTTTAGTAACGGCTGCATTACTGGGGTGTCCTGATCCAACATCGAGGTCGTAAACCTTCTTTTTGATATGGGCTCTTAAAGAAGATGGCGCTGTTATCCCTGGAGTAACTTATTTCAATTATCAGTATTACTGGGTCTAATATTGGCTTGTTTGCCTTGTTTTATGAGAAGTCATATGTTGGAAGTTCTTTTTTATTCCAAGGTCGCCCCAACCGAAAGTAGTTATTATTGGATTTAATAGGTTAGTTAAAGCTTCACAGGGTCTTCTGGTCTTATGTTGGTATCTTAGCTTTTGTACTAAGAGATCAGTTTAATTGATTTGTTATAAGAGACAGTCAGGCTCTCATTTTGCCTTTCATACAGGTCTACAATTAATAGACAAATGATTATGCTACCTTTGCACGGTTAGGATACCGCGGCCGTTTAATTTTCACTGGGCAGGCGTTGCCTTTAATACTTGTTTAGCTAAAGGTTATGTTTTTGTTAAACAGTTGGAGCCTTTGGTTGCCGAGTTCCTTTTATAACAGTTAATCTTTCTTTTTTACGCTCCTGTGTTGGGGTTACAGTTGGTTTGAAGGTGTGCATTGATTTATTGTTTACCTTTTGTGGTCTGTTAATTACTAGTAGTTTTTCTGTTTCTAGTGGAGGGGTGCGTGAAGAGATGGGGTCTTATTATTAGTTTTAGCATAATGATATCTACTTGTGTAGATCCACCTTTAGTTAGTTTGAAGTTTTTAATTGGTGTTGGGTTTGTTTAGGCTAATTCTTTGACGATATTTTTTAGGGTGGCTGCTTGAGGGCCTACGGGTTAAGGGTGGGTTTAGTTCTTGCAAATTCAGGTTGTATCCTGGATCAACAGAGCTGTACCTCTGTTGATTATCTTTAGATAGTTAGTTGGTTAAACATTGTTCTAAAGTAGAACTTAGATTCTATTTGGGGTAGCCAGCTATCTCCGAATTCGGTAGGCGTTTCACCTCTATTTTTAAGTCTTCCCACTATTTTGCTACATAGAAGGGTGTGTCCGCTAGACTGCTTAAAAATAGCTCATTCGGTTTCGGGGGGGGGGCTATGATTCTTCTTGTCCTTGTGTTCTTGCTAGACCATGATGCAAAAGGTACAAGGGTTGATCTTTGCTGTTTTTTGCTTGTTGGTGGTTCCCTTGCGGTACTTTGTTGTGACTTGTGACTGTTCGATCGCAACTACTAGGTGAGGCAAATGATTTGTTTGTTTGGTAGATTATATTTGTGGTTGGTTGTTTTGTCAGCTCAAAAAGATTAGTATTAATATCGTTCGAGTGTAGGTCGAATGCTTTATATAAGCTACTTTTTGTTTCTAAGTACACTTTCCAGTACACTTACCATGTTACGACTTGCCCTGGTTGATTTTTGAGGTTGGTTTATTGAAGTTTAGTATTGTGGTGCAGGGATGACGGGCGGTGTGTACGCACTTCATTGCGATATGTTCAGTTAGGTATTCTATTCTTATCTTACTGCTAAATCCGCCTTTAAAAACTAATTTCGTAGTGTTGTTCGTATTCTCTGTTGGAGAATGTAGCCCATCTTGACCTCTTCATAAGTTACACCTCGACCTGTCGTCTTAGTGAAGTACTATTTAGCTCACTTTATTTCTTTTACAAGGTAAGCTGGCGACGGCGGTATATAGACTGTTGGGCTAGAAGGGGTTGGGTTAATCGTGGGTCGTCGGTTATTGGACAGGCTCCTCTAGGGCGTGGTGAAGTACCGTCAAGTCTTTTAAGTTTTAAGTATGACTCGTAGTTGTTTGGCGAACAATTGGTATTTTAATTGTCTGTTACGGCTAGGCATAGTAGGGTATCTAATCTTAGTTTGTATCTTAGCTTTCATGAGTTAAAGTTGTGTAATATTAGGGTTATTAGTGTGGCTTATGGCTTTCTACGGCCTAGTTTGGCTTTTTCCCTAAATAAGGACTTTGTTTTAGTCATTTTTACGCCGATAATATTACCTTGGGCATATCGTATAACCGCGGTCGCTGGCACGATATTAACCGGCCCTGTGTTACATTTTGCTTGGTCAAGTTTTCACTTATGGCCTAATATTAACTACTGCTGTGTTGCCCGTGGGGGTGTGGCTGTTGCTTGGCGTCGTGGTGTATAGACTGATGCCGGCTCTAATGTTATTATAGCTGTTTCACCGTTGTGGTGAGGCTTGCATGTATAAACAAATGTTTTTAGGTAATGTGAGGTTCAAGACCAAGACCTTTGTTGGAGGGTTGTACCATCTTAGCATTTTCAGTGCCATGCTTTAAGGGTTTAAGCTACAGACAAC